GATATTCAACAACTCCTGTTAAAGAATAATCGCAGAAATCCAAACATTTATCTATCCAGCCATGAGGTAGATCAGCAGCTACTCCCCCGATACGGAAATAATTATGCATCATTCGCATACCTGTGGCAGCTTCGAATAGATCATATAGCAATTCCCTCTCTCTGAAAATATAGAAGAAAGGAGTCTGTGCACCGATATCCGCCATAAAAGGCCCAAGCCATAACAAATGAGAAGCTATACGACTCAACTCCAACATAATGACTCTGATATAGCTGGCTCTTTTAGGTACTTGAATATTTCCCAATTGTTCTGGTGCATTTACCGTTATTGCCTCTGTGAACATAGTAGCTAAATAATCCCAACGTGTTACGTAAGGTAGATACTGTATAATTGTTCGGTTTTCCGCAATTTTTTCCATCCCTCTGTGTAAATAACCCAATACGGGTTCACAATCAATAACATCTTCACCATCTAGAGTAACGATGAGTCGAAGAACACCATGCATTGATGGGTGGTGAGGACCCATATTGACTATCATGAAGTCTTTTCTTATATCCGGTACAGTCATATGTTTTCTTCCCCGATTCATTATTTCATGAATTGCTGAAAACGAAACGAGGTTCATCAAAATTCAAGATCTAATAAAGCAAATAATTCAAACGAATTTTCAAATTAACGAGTTTTTGGCTCCCGAATATCCAACTGACCAATTAATTCTTTATAACGTACTCTATTTTTCTTTGACAAATAAGCCAGTATACGTTGACGTTTTCCCAGAATTTTCCGCAGACCTCTCTGAGATAAATAGTCTTTTCTGTGCAATTCCAAATGTGAAGTAAGTCTCCGTATCTTATTGGTGAAACTGAATACTTGAAATTCAACAGACCCTTTGTTTTTTTCTTTTTCTTCTTGCGGAATAACTGAGATGAATGAATTTTTTACCATAAAAAGAATTCTTCTCTCTCTCTCTTTTTTTTCTTTCTTTTCCACAGATATGGATTTTACCGATCAGGAATAATAATAATGCCAGTCATTTAGATCTGGTACACACAATAAAATAATCTGGATTTATTCATAGACTACTTTCTATCGAATCCAATTGAAAATTGGATTCGATAGAAGGAGATGGTACATTTCTACACCCACAAAAGGGAATGATTGGGACTTAAGAAAATTCTGCCAATTCATTCCTAGATCCAATTAATATGATACATCATTGAATCAGTATCATGGATCAGAATCTAATGTAATACAACGTGTGTGTACATTTGTATACCTTTCTATACCGGATATGACACGTGATATAGATATATAGGAAATCCACCATCAACTAATTCTGACTCGTGGATACATATGTATCCTTGACATACTGAAACGACTGCCATTATTGGTATCAAACCAGTAGCGATTCATACAAGCTAAATCTTCTAATCGATAATTGGGCCAAAGAAACAATTTGAATTGGATAAATTTATTTATATCTGTATCAAAATGCTTGTCCTCATCCAAAAATTGCACACAGTTCCTTACGTTGTTGCCATTGAAAAATACTGAATTTCTATTCACAACATTCTCATTCTCGGAATTCAAACAAATTAGAATTCTCAATTCTCTACGACGTCTAGGAGATGGAATATTTTCAGGAACAAGCAAAGCATAATTATTTTCATCTCCATTCACAAGTACCTTTCCATGTTGTGCAATGGATCTATCGAAATAATCTTCATCAACATATTTTTTTTCTCGGCATATTCGATTAGTTTGGTACTTATTCTTATGGACCAATGAAATACTTATGGTTTGATACATAATCCATTGTCCATCCCATTTTATAGACAGACGAACCGGTTCGATAATCAATATTCCCCTTTTTATCAATTCTGTAAGAGTTAGATCCTTCTGAATCAGCATTACATCCAGGCGCATTTCTCCTCTTTGAATAGAGGATATAGCAATTTCCCTTGGATTTATCAGCCTAAGCAGGAGACAATATACCTTGATATTATTGATCATTCTTTGATTCAAAGGATCATCCCATCTCAATTGAAAAAGCAAATACCTTTTCAGGAAGAAATCTAGTTCCGCTTCCTTATTGCTCTTGGATTGTCTTTTCTTTCTACGTTTTTTAATGTCTGATTCCGCGGAATCTTTTTCAAGATCTTTTTGTCGGTTTCGTGGATCTGATCCAAGATTCCCTTGACCCAGCTGTTCTTTTTCTTCTTGATTTCGATTCTCTAATTCAAGATATTCTTTTTGATTAGATGATAGACGAAGATCCTTTTTTTGATTTCTGTTGATGTTTTTATTTTCACTAATGTTTTCATTTCCATTCAAATTGAAAATAAGTAATTTGATTGGTATGATCCACGGTTTAATCTTATATGCATCATAAAGTAGCACAAATTCTGAGAAGAACCAGGGTTCTAGATTCGATATGGGACGATGTAGCATTTCTTCATTCATTCCCATCCAATCAAAAAAAAACCTTTTTTTTTGATTGGATGGGTTGATTTCTTGATGAATCGTGAGATAAAAAAGATCTTTCTTATCAATTATTTGATAATCATTAGTCCCAGTCTTAGTATTTTTATTAATGTTGGTTCCAGTATCTATATCGGTCCAAGTCTCAATATCGATATTCTTTCTAAGAAAAAAATTGAGAATTCTCCACTCCAAATATTTTCTATCCGGACTTTTCCCCGTATCAATAATAGACCCTTCCCCTAGATAATCATTAATAGCTATACCCTCGGGTACATAAAATGATTCGGGTTTAGGCATGTTGTAATTATATGGAATCTCTCGGTCTCCATTTACTTGGAATGGCGATCCATAAATATATGAGTCCTTCCTGTCTTCATAATGAATATATTTATGTGATAAAAGATCATATCTGTAGTGTTTTTTAAATTTTTCTTTTTGACTCGGTAATGAGTTCACTACATAATTATTTTGTTTCTCGTAATGAATTAATTGGTCTTTTTCTTTTTCATATGAATCTTTTTTTGAGTCTTTATTTTGAATCATACGACGTTGATTGACTCTATTTCGCCATTTTTGCGGTACTAATTTAGACCATCTAGTCTGAGAGAAATTGTATTGATAATGACCCCTTAACCAATTTTTCCATTCATTCATTCCAGAATTCGGAAGTTTCTTAGACCTTGATTTGGTATCCAATATTCCTCGTGTCCCAAAATGGTCCTTTATTCTATCCTTAAGAAAAAGATATGCTCCGCGATATTGAAGTACAGATCTCAAGTAATACTTATTAATAATTTGGATTTGTGATAAATTGTAAAATACATATGCTTGGGACAAGGAAGATAAGTCACAATAAATCTGTGATTTCTTATTACTAATATTAGAAAGAGACTTTTTTATAGTCGAAATAAAGTGAATTGCATTTTGATTTGTTTCATCAATTCCTTCTTTATTTCTTTCATCATTGTAAATGTCTTTGTCGATAATTTTTTTTGTTGATTCAAATTCAAGGAAAAGTTGTGCATTTATTCTGGGAATATTAATGTTACATAGAAAGATATCCATATAGATTCTTTCAATGAAAGATTTCATCAAATAGTGCCATTTACGTATTAATCGGGCACCTCCTCTTTTTGATATCTGCCAAATATGTTTCTGTGATTCCGATCTTTTATCATCACAACCTGTTTCGTTAGGACTAATCTTTCTATTTGGAGTTAGAAATATTTTTCTCTTGTCTTTTGTAATCCTTTCTATTTTATTTCGGATTGTGGTTGTCCTATCAGCCAGATCCTTCATTTTTTTTTCTGTCAGTGAATAATTTGTCCAATCCACAGATCTAATTCGAATGATCGATTCATGGTTAATCTTATTACTAATTATAGAATCTTTTCTATTTTCATTCGGTTCATATACTTTCCTCAATCCAAATAAGAAAATTGGATTTACTTTCTCTTTTATTATTCTTTTTATAAATAGAACTGTTTTGAGAATCCATCTTGTTTTTTCTTTTAAGACCCTTAGAAACCATTTTTTTCTTTCTCCTAAAGCTCTTAGAACTAGAAAACATTTCTTTTTCACTTTTCTAATTTTTTTTTCGAGTTCTTCCCAAATGGGGTCAAAAAAGGAAGGTCGTTTTCGGGGAGAACCAAAAGGTAGTTCAGTTTCCATCCCCCAGACTGTTAAAAAACCAAAATTTTCTTTTTTTCCTTTCTTTTTCATTCGATCTCTATGATCGAATCGTAGCTTAGATCTGTGCCAAGGTTTCAGACAGAAAGGAAATAGGATCTTTATTTGAATACCGTCTGTTAGCCAGTCTTTCGGAAATTCTGTTTCTGATAATTGAACACCATTATAGGTGCATTTAACATGCATTTCTCTATTCCACTCCTTCCAATCCTCGTACCACTCGGGGAATTGAAATAATAACATACGGCCGAGATTTTTAGCTATTATCAATGAAGGCAATACGATGTATTTTCTAAGAATCGATTGTGTTACTAACATAGAACCTCTTATTGCTTGAGCAAATAGAATAGTATCCCAATTTTCTGCTATTGTTATCCGTTCATTCTCTTCCTTTTTCTCCTCCTTTGTTTTTTCCTTTTCTTTTGCCTCTTTTTCCTCAGAATCCGAAGTTTTTAATTCCGGACCTTTCCCCACCCAATTCCTAAAAATTAGGTTCATCATTCCGGAGATATCAAAAGAAAAAAAAAACGTTTTGTCTATTCTGTCCAAAAAAAGTGGGGAATGCACGTTTGCTTGAAACATTTCCCAAGTAACTGTTTTACGTCTTTGAGCGCGCATGGATCCTTTGATTAGATCCCTACGAAAATCCGATTGTTGCGAGTAACGTATCAACGCCACCTCTTCTGCTTGATCACTATTAGTACTGGTACTAGTATAAGTATTGGTATTCTGATCATTATTGGTATTCTGATCATTATCAGTATAAATTACTACACGTTTGGCTTTTCTTGAACGAATCCCATGATCCTCTGTCGATTCTTCCTCAT